TTATGCCCCACCCGTATGCAACGGCCATTGTAATTTCATATATCCTGCCACTCTCGACGAGAATTCTTATTTATTGGCAAAGAGGCGAAGAAATAGATTCATCATTCCATTCCAATATAATCAAGAACAAGAGAAAGAAGAACTAATACCCCGCTCAGGTATCTCGATTGAAATACCCATAAATGGTCTTTTACGTAGAAATTTTATTCTTGCTTATTTTGATGATCCCCGATACAAAAGAAAAAGTTCGGGGATTACTAAATACGGGACTGTAGAGGTTCATTCAATCGTCAAAAAAGAGGATTTGATTGAGTATCGAAGAACAAAAGAATTTAGGACAAAATACCAAACGAAAATCGATCGATTTTTTTACATTCCCGAGGAAGTGCATATCTTGCCCGGATCTTCTTCCATAACGGTACGGAACAATAGTATCATTGGAGTAGATACACCAATTACTTTCAATACAAGAAGCCGAGTAGGCGGATTGGTCCGAGTGGAGAAAAAAAAAAAAAAGATTGAACTTAAAATCTTTTCTGGAGATATACATTTTCCTGGAGAGACAGATAAGATATCTTGGCACAGCGGCATCTTGATACCACCAGGGCCGGGGAAAAAAAATTCTAAGGAATCAAAAAAATTGAAAAATTGGATCTATGTCCAACGGATAACACCTAAAAAAAAAAAATATTTTGTTTTGGTTCGACCCGTGGTCACGTATGAAATAGCGGACGGGATAAATTTAGCAACGCTTTTTCCCCAGGATCCGTTGCAGGAAAGAGATAATGTGCAACTTCGAGTTGTCAATTATATCCTTTATGGAAATGGCAAACCGATTCGCGGAATTTATTACACAAATATTCAATTAGTTCGAACTTGTTTAGTATTGAATTGGGACCAAGACAAAAAGAGTTCTTCTATAGAGGAGGTTCATGCTTCCTTTGTTGAAGTAAGAGTAAATGATCTGATTCGATATTTCATAAGAATGGACTTAGTGAAGCCTCCTATTTCGTATACCAGAAAAAGGAATGATCCGGCAGGGTCAGGATTGATCCCCAATAATGGATCAGATCGCACCAATCTCAATCCTTTTTATTCCAAGACAAGGATTAACCAATTATTTACCCAGCATCAAGGAACAATTCGTACGCTGTTGAATAGAAATAAGGAATGCCAAGCTTTGATAATTTTGTCATCATCTAATTGTTCTCAAATAGGTCCATTCAACGGTTTGAAATATAACAACGTGCCAAAAAAGTCAAATAAAAGGGATCCCCTACTTCCAATTAGTAATTCTTTGGGTCCTTTGGGGGTTGTCCCTAAAATGGCGAATTTTGATTTACCAAGATCTGATTATGAGTTATTAAATGGTAAAATGGATCAAAATTCGCCGCTTGACAATTTAAAACAGACTTCCCAAGTACTTAAATATTATTTAATGGATGAAAATGGGAGAATTTATAATCCTGATCCATACAATAACATGATTTTGACTCCATTAAATTGGAATTGGTATTTTCTCCATCACGATTATGAAGAAACATCGACAATAATTAGCCTTGGACAGTTTTTTTGTGAAAATGTATGTATATCTAAATACGGACCACACCTAAAATCGGGGCAGGTTATAATTGTTTATGTTGACTCTTTAGTAATAAGATCCGCCAAGCCTTATTTGGCTACTCCAGGAGCAACCGTTCACGGCCATTATGGGGACATCCTTTACGAAGGAGATACATTAGTTACATTTATATATGAAAAATCGAGATCCGGTGATATAACGCAAGGTCTTCCAAAAGTAGAACAAGTGTTAGAAGTGCGTTCGATTGATTCAATATCAATGAACTTAGAAAAAAGGGTGGAAGCTTGGAACGAACGTATAACAAGAATTCTGGGGATTCCTTGGGGGTTCTTGATTGGTGCTGAGCTAACCATAGCTCAAAGTCGTATATCTTTGGTTAATAAGATTCAAAAGGTTTATCGATCCCAAGGAGTGCAGATCCATAATAGGCATATAGAAATTATTGTACGTCAAATAACATCAAAAGTGTTGGTTTCGGAAGATGGAATGTCTAATGTTTTTTCACCTGGCGAATTAATTGGATTGTTGCGAGCGGAACGCACAGGGCGCGCTTTGGAAGAAGCGATCTGTTACCGAGCCATCTTATTGGGAATAACGAGGGCGTCTCTGAATACTCAAAGTTTCATATCTGAAGCAAGTTTTCAAGAAACTGCTCGAGTTTTAGCAAAAGCCGCTCTACGAGGTCGTATCGATTGGTTGAAAGGCCTGAAAGAGAATGTTGTTCTGGGGGATATGATACCCGTTGGTACTGGATTCAAAGGATTAGCGCACCGTTTAAGGCAACATAGCAACATTTCTTTGGAAATCGAAAAGAGTAATCTATTTGAGGGGGGCATGAGAGATATTTTGTTCCACCACAAAGAATTATTTTATTCTTGCACCCCAAAAAATTTTCATGATACATCAGAACAATCATTTACAGGATTTACTGATTCCTAAGAGCGGGTTTATCCTTTTTTAACTATCAGGCTGGCGCCCCTACATTTGTAAAAAAAATAACGAATAGAAAGGAATTAATCGTTTGGACCATGTATCAACGTTCAATCTCCGATAGAAGGTTCCATCGGAACAATTATTTATTTCAGGGTACCTCGCCTAAAAAAAAAAAAAAGAGGAAGCGTGAGGAGAAATGACAAGAAGATATTGGAACATCCATTTGGAAGAGATGATGGAAGCAGGAGTTCATTTTGGTCATGGTACTAGGAAATGGAATCCTAGAATGGCACCTTATATCTCTGCAAAGCGTAAAGGTATTCATATTACAAATCTTACAAGAACTGCTCGTTTTTTATCAGAAGCTTGTGATTTAGTTTTTGATGCAGCAAGTAGGGGAAAACAATTCTTAATAGTTGGTACAAAAAATAAAGCAGCGGATTTAGTAGCATCGGCTGCAATAAGGACTCGATGTCATTATGTTAATAAAAAATGGCTCGGTGGTATGTCAACGAATTGGTACACTACAGAAACGAGACTTCATAAGTTCAGGGACTTGAGGGCGGAACAAAAGACGGGAAGACTCAATAGTCTTCCGAAAAGGGACGCAGCAATGTTGAAGAGACAATTATTTCACTTGCAAACATATCTGGGCGGCATCAAATATATGACGGGTTTGCCTGATATTGTAATCATCGTCGATCAGCAAGAAGAATATACGGCGCTTCGAGAATGTGTCACTTTGGGAATTTCAACAATTTGTTTAATCGATACAAATTGTGACCCGGATCTCGCGGATATTTCGATTCCAGCCAACGATGATGCTATAGCGTCGATCCGATTAATTCTTAACAAATTAGTATCCGCAATTTGTGAGGGTCGTTCTAGCTATATAAGAAATCGTTGATTAATAATAAGATAAGTCAATTATTTCGGGAATTCCATAGATTTATGAAATCGGTTACTATTCCTGAATATCAAAAAAGAGATCCAAATTACTTATTATCCGAAATATACAATTCAAGTAGGCGAATCGAGAAAGCCATGGTTGAATCAAAATCATTTATTTTTAAGTTATATTTCTGTCAGAGGGCAATATGAATGTTCTAGCATGTTCCATCAACACACTAAAGGGGTTATACGATATATCCGGTGTGGAAGTAGGCCAACATTTCTATTGGCAAATAGGAGGTTTCCAAGTCCATGCCCAAGTACTTATTACTTCTTGGTTCGTAATTGCTATCTTATTAGGCTCCGCTACTATAGCTGTTCGGAATCCACAAACTATTCCGACCGGCGGTCAGAATTTTTTCGAATATGTTCTTGAATTCATTCGAGACTTGAGCAAAACTCAAATTGGAGAGGAGTATGGCCCTTGGGTTCCGTTTATTGGAACTATGTTCTTGTTTATTTTTGTTTCCAACTGGTCAGGGGCTCTTTTACCTTGGAAAATCATACAGTTACCTCATGGGGAGTTAGCCGCCCCCACGAATGATATAAATACTACTGTTGCTTTAGCTTTACTTACGTCAGTAGCATATTTCTATGCGGGTCTTACAAAAAAAGGGTTGGGTTATTTCGGTAAATATATTCAACCAACTCCAATACTTTTACCGATTAACATCCTAGAAGATTTCACAAAACCCTTATCACTTAGTTTTCGACTTTTTGGCAATATATTGGCTGATGAATTAGTAGTTGTTGTTCTTGTTTCTTTAGTACCTTTAATAGTTCCTATACCTGTAATGTTCCTTGGATTATTTACAAGTGGTATTCAAGCTCTTATTTTTTCAACTTTAGCCGCGGCTTATATAGGCGAATCCATGGAAGGCCATCATTGACTATATTTCAAACAAAATCGGCTTTTTAGTTTATCCCAACGCAATGTAGGGGCGGTTCAGATAAGAGATAAGCTATTTTGGAACATAATAGATCCAACAAATAGGGATGATCCAGAGGAATAGTAAAAAAGATTACGATATTAGGGAATTGATTGTCAAAAAAGAACGAGATCTAAAAGATCTTTTTCCTAAGATTGCCGTTTGGCCCACTTATGTCATACTCCCGTATTCTATTTCTATTTGTTCAGTCAATCACAATATTACATTACGATTCATAATTTTGATAAGAATTGTTATGTTTTCTGGTTCCGATGTGCGATGAAACAAAAAAAAAGACGTTCCATAGAACTATTTCATTTTATTTCATTCAATTCAACGATTGACCAAAATTCGAATTAATTACATGCAATTCGATCTCAAATTAAATTATTGTGATATGTAAGGATTCAGACTAATGAATTCGTCTGTTTGTATTCATGTGGGATAATGATAACGAAACGTAAACCAATAATTTACAAATGGTATTCATAAAAAAATGGTTTAGGGGAGATAGGTATACGTAATTTAATGGCAACACGCCAACTCTTTTCTATGTTTCAAAGAATGATTCTAGAATCCGGTTGAATATAAGATACGAATGTTTG